GTAAGAAGCCCCTTTGCCATCTCTTGATCTGCAAAGAATTCTCGACGTGAAAACACAGGCGCATCGAAAAAGAAGGGATTCGCAGGGTCCCAAAGAAATTGGCTTAGCAAGAACTCTGAATCATTCTCTTCCGAATCATTCTCTTGATGAGAAATGATCCGCGTGCCCAAAAATGACCTGGACCAATAGGGAAATCCCAATTCAGTGGGACTTTCGATCCAACCAAAGAGATCGGGGTACCATATTCTAGGAGCCCAAACTATGTCATTGAAGAAATCCTCCTCTATCTGTTGCAGGTCGTGGTCTCCTTCTCTAAATGCAACCCCTTCTTCCAATTCAAACTCCGATTCGTCTTTTTCATAGAGAAATTTCTGATCAACGCTAGAACAAAATCCATTTTGCATCATATCTAAGGGATTCCTTCGTTCGGACCGAAGAAGCAATGTCACTCGATCATTCTCAAACTGACTGCCCTCTTTTTCTGTCCGAGAGGATAGAGTGCCTTCTCCTTCGAATACTTCTAATAGGCCACGAACTAGAGCAGAATCAGTCGCAACCAAATAAGAAGTGATCCCATTTTTTTCATCGGGTCCGGATAGAGACCAAAGATCATGAGCGACCGATCCGGCAGAACAACTCAAAAGATAAAGAAGTCTCGTTAATCTCTTCATGCTCGTTGCAAGCTCGAAGTACCAGTTGTACAAATAAGAACTAGGGAATCTCTTCTTCAGATAGATAGATATAGGATCTATGGAGCCATTACTTAGAAGTACATTTTGTGCAACAGCCCTTCCTATCTGATAGAAAAGGATCCCATGATCCTGAACCGGTCTTACCTTGGCTCGAAAATTCCAAGTTTGTCTATGAAGAGCGGATCGAATTGTATGAGTGTCTATAGTGGATTTCTTCTGTGCAATACTAATGGATAGGGCCTCATTGGTAAGTGCTACAAGATCTCGTACACTGGAACCCATGGTTAGGGACCCGAATCCATTAGGATGGGACAGTTTCTTTTCCAAGTGAAATCCCCTAGTATATGAAAGAGTGAAAAAGTGCTTTCGTTGTTGTGGAATAAGAAGCCTTCGTAGCTTAAGGCATGTATTTAATTTATTCGGAGCTATTAGAGCGGGATCCACTTTTTGGGGAATATGAGTCGAAGCAATAACAAGGATATTGCTAGTGGAGCATCTTTCACAATCCCTGGAGAGAGAGTTCACTAATAGACCGAGGGATAAGTCATTCGACACACGCACAGACAGATCATGAATGTTTGGAATCCATAGTATGCAAGGGGACATTGCTTTTGCTAATTCGAATGGAAGGCGGATACTAAATCGCTCTAGTAGTCGTCTATCCCTATCCGCAGTTAGCTCATTTAGCAGCTCTATATCATCTATATCAAGGTCATCATCGCTATCGCTATCGTCACTCTCATCAATATCAATAGCGTCACTATCATCACTATCATCACTATCACTATAATCATTATCAAGCTGGGCAGGGTCACCAGGCCGAGAAAAAAAGTCATCCAGGAACTTGTTCGGAACTACCGTAATGAAAGGAACATAGGAGTTTGTCGCGAGGGATTTGACCAAATAGGATCGTCCAGTTCCTATCGAACCTATCACTAAAATACCCCTAGAGGGGGATAGCGCTAAGCGGAGCGAAAAGGGTTTTCCATGAGATCGGAAATGAAAACGAGTAGCCCCACACGAGGTTTGTGAATAAGTGATTGTCTGAAAATGAGCAAGGAATATCCGTCTTTCGGCTAAACAGGATCTATTGAACTCATAATTCATTAGATCCTTTTGCTGAATGTCAACTACGTATCGTAAGTAAATTGATCCCGGTTGTTCAACCATTTGATAACTAGAGTCATTCTTTGATAAACCATCACTATGAGTCAGACTCAATAGCATTTGATCCATCCTTTTTTCTGTCGTTAAGGTGGAGAACTGAACCAAGAATTCTCTTTCTTTATCCCCAATCAAATCACTGTTCGCGACCCAGGATTCTATTTGATCATCAATCCACTCAACGTTCACGTTTTTTCTTAGCAATGAATAGAGCTCTTTACTTGTACGACTTAGATGTCTCGTATTTCTCGAAAAAGTGATTCGATTGATGGGATTTGGTATGATCCTTAGGAAATCCATGATACCGATGAGATTCCTATTCCAAAATTTCTTCTTATTAAAAGCAGAACCCCATATTGCTTCGAGAAAATAGACGAATTGTTCCAGAGCAACTAGAAAGAGATTCTTTAACCAGAAAGAATTTCGCTCAGATGTAGGATACCTATCCAGAAGTTTTCGCAACTCAATCATGTATGATGGAATCATCAAAGATTTGATCTTTTTGAAATCCGTCTGCAACTCACTAGAGGCTCGGGAAACAAAGAGAAGATGGGTATTAACGAGATATCCAGCAACAAGAAGAAGGAAAAGGATGAGGAACTCCCGAGCATTTGATGATCTCAGCCATAGGGGTGACTCATTATCATTATTTCGATGAATTCTTGCTTCGGCCCGACGAAGACTCTGGAACCAATGACTCGAAATCTCACTGAGATTCCAGTCGTATGAAAGACTCACCCACAATTTTGTCTGACGAATCCACCATGATGTCTCCAGAATACTCTGAGAAAGAGATATGTGACTGCGCAATAGGTTTGAAAAAGGATCTAAAAGGGCTAATTTGAGATACTGGAACCCTGTCAAAGTAAAGAACCAAGGTATATAGGGTTGGAACAGAGTCCATTGTGAGAGATTTAAAAAAGCACGCTTTCGTTCAAGGGTTCTATCATGCATCTCCCTAACACTCCGTTTTTTCCTCTTTTTGGATTTCTCATTCTCAGCAGCCCACATCAAACCCATGTTTGAATTGAAATTGAGATACTGCTTCCCTTCGGAATCGGAATCCGATAGATTCATATCTGAAAGAGGTGGACAATCCGTTCTTTCAAAATGGATTATTTGTCCCTCTGTTAGAGGTGTTCCGGAAATGTCTGCGATCGAATAAATCGCTCTACCAACGAATGGATCGGATCGCATTGGAAAATGGAACGATTTGTACAAGTTATACGTTTCGTCACCACTTTGTGGCAAATCCTTAGGTATGAATATCTTCGATACCTGTGACTCGATTGGTGAAATCGTATCTCGCTCCAAAAAAACATGTTTTTTTGTACCGACGCACAAAGAAAATCTTTTGTTGCGAATGAACAAGATATTGAGGAATTGTCCATACGTAAGATCAGAATTCTTGAGAAGGGCCTTTTCCACAGAAAAAGGGAATTTTTTGTTACAATCGAACCAGAAGTGATGTGGATTATTCAAGAATCGAAGTCGATTTGCTTTAGAAAAAGAAGATATCAATGAACTTCGATGAAATGGTTTCACGGGATTCAGCCAATTGTCTCGATCGTGGGATATCATTGAGAAATAGGAATCCGTGTTATCCAAATTGTTCCTGCAATTCTTTCGAGTCGGGAATGAGTCAATCATCCATTTTGTCTTATTGAACAAAAAGGGTGATAGTGTGCCTCCATTGATCGAGAATTTCGATTGTTTGGAAGGATCATGATCATCCAATAAGAAGGGTTTCCATTGATTTTTAGTAAAAGGAACGATTTGAACACCTATTGATTCGAACAACGGATTGCAGAGTGGATCATTCGGCCCTTTCAATTCATAGATATAGATGGGGATCTCAGACCCAGGAATGGGGGGACTTCCGATACTCAAAAAGAAAAAAGGAAGTGACTTCGACAAAAAGGACAAAAAGAGAAGTGACTTCGACAAAAAGAAGAGAAGTGACTTCGACCAAAAGGGAAGTGAATTCGACAAAAATAAAGATGCCTTCCACAAAAGGAAACGAGGTGACTTCGTCAAAAAGGGATGTGACTTCGACAGTTTGACCATAAACTCGGCCCAATCAATCCAATATTGAGTCGGATTCATACGGAATCGATTCAGATGACTACCGAAGCGATTCAGATGAATACGGAATCGATTCAGATAAATACGGAATCGATTCAGATGAATACGGAATCGATTCAGATAAATACGGAATCGATTTAGATGAATCCCGAATCGATCTCGATTCAGATAAATACGGAATCGATTCAGATGAATCCCGAATCGATCTCGATTCAGATAAATACGGAATCGATTCAGATGAATACGGAATCGATTCAGAGGAATACGGAATCGAGATCGATGAATACGGAATCGATTCAGATGAATACGGAAGCGATAGCGAGATCGATGAATACGTAAGCGATCTCGATGATGATGATATCGATCGAACACTACTTGAAATTGAAAACGACTCTTCGCCTCAGAAATGAAATGTTCCTGGAAATTTTGGGTCCATTTGTATCTATATGCATTAGGATCCCGATTCATGGATCTCTCGGTTCGAGAACTAAGAGGGTCCGACCCTTTCTTCTGACTCTTTTTCAAATTCGAGAGATGTTGGTTGATCGTAGATTTCATTCTCGTTCTATGATTCCGAGTCTCATTTCCTATTGAATCCCCTTTCATTCCATATTCGAAGTTGCGATTGGATCGATTCATTACCATGAAAAAGAATCGATTTGATACATTTCTTAGGTACCCATAGGTCCTAGAGTGGATTTGAATCAGATTTCGGATCAATCTAGATGGATTGACTGCCGCCATTATGTTGTTACTAGCCACTTTTTTGGATTTTGGATCTTCAGAAAAAATAGGAGGTACAACCAATAAAGATTTCTTTTTCGATTCATCGCCGGAGTGAAATCCCTCAGAAAAAGGAAAAAATACCCTCTCATAATCAGACACCAGATCCGGCTCGGTGATTGATAGAATGAGTAGATCTGCCATTTTTGAAAATCTATCTTCTGATTCAAAATCGGGGTCTAACGTGTACCCCACCCTGTTCCGGTCATGGAATAGATGAAAGAAATCAAAAAATAGATTTTGGGTCAAGAATGAAATCTTATTGGAACTGTCCAGATCCGGTTCATCCTTCGGAACCATAGCACATCCCGGATCTGAGAAAATAGGATGAATTGCGATGGTCTTTTGTAAATACGGAATGATCTTGAATAGATCCACTATTTCTTTCTTTTCCGATCGCCTGGAAGGGACAAAAGAAACATCGTGTTGTTTCTTCAACAATTTAGGATCGGACCTCTCAGTAGGATTCGAACCCAGATGAAGCCATCTGTTCGAGAAAAAAGAACGAATTGATCTTGTAGGATTCCCAAGAAATTCTTCGATTTCTTCCGGAAGCAGATGACAAACCATCTGCTTCTCACGTTCCGCGAATCGCTGGGACATTGAGGAATCTCCAGAAAGGCTTTTCGGGAATCGATCGGATTCTATCTCCGTTCGTTCCGTTTGAAGAAAGGAAGGATCCCAATCCAAAAGAATCGATCTTTCTTTGAGTTGTTGAATCCCTCTTTGATTGATCAATGTGGGAGATTCCGAATCCTTATTCCTAATGGAATCGAAAGCAGCTCTGGATTGATCAGAAGATCCTTTCAATTGGCTAGAATCCCTATTTGTTCCGATCCAGTTCCTCCACCACCGCGAACCCCAGTTCGAGTCAGGCATGATACACGTTTGAGTTATTGGGAGAACCCAAGGACTCCCTTTCGGATCCATGAAACAACTCTCAGAGATCTTTTTTTTCCCTTTTGGAAGATACAGAAGCGAAACAACCAACCTATCGGACGACCGAAACAATGTATCATTTCTGGGTTCAATGGAATTCATAGGTAGAGGAAGAAGCCCCCTCAAATAGAGATTTTTTCTTTCGACCATAGTTTGATGGTGCATACGAGATATAACGACCGCTACTAGAATCAGTACTACACCCTTAACCAGTACTGCAACTTTGCTCGTGAAAGATCGGTTGCTTGGTGAACCCGAAAGCAGGATACTCCAAATTCGGGGGTCAAAAAGTTTCAGAAAACGTTCTTGGTGAAAACAAAGGTAAGTGAAAGATCCCACGAAATCGAATGTGGTCCATGAATCGAACAAATAGCCAAAACTCTGACTTTCTCTCAATATCTCTCTCAATTCGAAGATCCACAATTGGACTTCATAGTCTCTCCGCAGTTTTGTTGGCATAGGTAATAGTTATGGGGGCTCGAGGGTTGGAACTGATTTATTCACGATGTATGATGATCCAAGCATCCATGGCTGAATGGTTAAAGCGCCCAACTCATAATTGGCGAATTCGTAGGTTCAATTCCTACTGGATGCACACCAATGGGATGGGAGAAGTTCAGTGGAACTGGCTCTGTCTCATCATCATCAGAGAAATGAATCAATCGGATTTTTATGGTTATATATGCATATACTTGATTCGATGGATTTTCTGGTTTTCCGAATTCTTTCGATCTTCTATAGAGTTCGATTTCGATAGAGTTCTCTAGGAGATTCGTTCGATTCGGTAGATTCGAATTCGAATCATACTAGAGAACGAATTGGTGTGGTATATTCATACCATAACATATGAACTGTAAGAACTAGAATTCTTATCAATACTGGAACTCCTAGGAAAGAAAGTGGATTTATGGATGGAATCAAATATGCAGTAGTTACAGAAAAAAGTGTTAGGCTATTGGTGGGGAAGAATCAATATACTTCTAATGTTGAAACAGGATCAACTAGGACAGAAATCAAGCATTGGGTCGAACTCTTCTTTGGGGTTAAGGTACTCGCGATGAATAGTCATCGGCTCCCGGGAAAGGGTCGAAGAATGGGACCTATTAGGGGACATACAAGGCATAGGGGACATACAAGGCATTACAGACGTATGATCATTACGCTTCAACCGGGTTATTCTATTCCACCCCTTTTGCCGAAAGAAAAGAGCTTCAATCAAAATACTGAATAACACGGCGATACAGTTATACAAAACTTCTACCCCGAGCACACGCAATGGGGCCACAGACAGGCGAGGGAAATCCAATCCACGAAAGAATTTGATCTCTGGACAGCATCATTCTGGGAAAGGGAGGAATGCCAGAGGAATCATTACCGCAAGGCATAGAGGGGGAGGTCATAAGCGTCTATACCGTAAAATCGATTTTCGACGGAATGAAAAAGACATATCTGCAAGAATCGTAACCATCGAATACGACCCGAATCGAAATGCACACATTTGTCTCATACACTATGGGGATGGTGAGAAGAGATATATTTTACATCCCAGAGGGGCGAGAATTGGAGATACCATTCGTTCGGGTACAGAAGTTCCTATCTCAATGGGAAATGCCCTACCTTTGAGTGCGGTTTGAACCATGGATTTACGTAATTG